TCAATCAAATAAAAAGTTATTTTATATATCAATCCTTACATCTCCTACTACTGGCGGAGTGACAGCAAGTTTTGGTATGTTAGGCGATCTCATTATTGCCGAACCCAACGCCTACATTGCATTTGCGGGTAAAAGGGTAATTGAACAAACATTGAATAAGACAGTACCTGAAGGTTCACAAGCGGCTGAATATTTATTCCATAAGGGCTTATTCGATCCAATCGTACCACGTAATCTTTTAAAAGGCGTTCTGAGTGAGTTATTTCAGTTCCATGCTTTCTTTCCTTTGAATCAAAATTGAATCAAGTAGACTTTTTTCTTTTTCATAGTTATTCCTGATTAGTGATCAGGAAATCCCGATAAACAAACAATAGAAAAGAGCGGGTTTTTTCTTCCGCAAAATAAAGCAAGAAGGCAAATAAAACGAAATACGAATTATAATGATTATAAGATATCTTTATAATAGGTACAAATATTAAATCGAGGTATTCATTCTATGACAACTTTCAACAACGTACCCTCTATTTTTGTGCCTTTGGTAGGCCTAGTTGTTCCGGCAATTGCAATGGCTTCTTTATCTCTTCATATTCAAAGAAACAAGATTTTTTAGATACCTTTTTAGATCTAGCGGGTCCTATCTATATCCGATCGATATTAGTATATTTTTTTTTCAAGACTTAGACTTGGAGTATAACAGGGATATTTCTTTAGTAGAATATGGTATAACATGGGGCTTCCTCCGAACATAAAGGATACATAAATGAAAGAGTTCTTATGCATGCGTAAACATGATGATATATGTGTAAATAAATTACAGCTATTTGAAAATCAATTGAGACCGGAGGGCGGGTGCCTGCAAAAATCTAAAGTCAATGTATCTATCAATGAATCCATATCTATAGATAGGCATCATATGAAGAGGATAGTTTGTTTTTAGATCGAACCAATTGAGATCTAAGAAATTCAATGAATTCCTCCTAAGGGTTCACGTCCAAATAGTACTAGTTGATGAGAGTTACTTCGGCAATTTCAAAAGTAAAGTCAAAGTAATTGGGGTTGGTTATTCTCTCAATTTCAATAAAATACAACTGTATCTAGTATGAGTTGTCGATCAGAACGTATATGGATAGAACTTATAGCAGGGTCTCGAAAAACAAGTAATTTATGCTGGGCCTTTATCCTTTTTTTAGGTTCATTAGGCTTCTTATTGGTTGGAACTTCTAGTTATCTTGGCCGGAATTTGATATCTTTATTTCCTTCTCAGCAAATAATTTTTTTTCCACAAGGGATTGTGATGTCTTTCTATGGGATCGCAGGTCTCTTTATTAGTTCCTATTTGTGGTGCACAATTTCGTGGAATGTGGGTAGTGGTTATGATCTATTCGATAAAAAGGAAGGAATAGTATGTATTTTTCGCTGGGGATTTCCTGGAAAAAATCGTCGTATCTTCCTCCGATTCTTTATGAAAGATATTCAGTCCCTCAAAATAGAAGTTAAAGAGGGTATTTATGCTCGTCGTGTCCTTTATATGGAAATCAGAGATCAGGGGGCCATTCTCTTGACTCGTACTGATGAGAATTTGACTCCACGAGAAATTGAGCAAAAAGCCGGTGAATTGGCCTATTTCTTGTGTGTACCAATTGAAGTATTTTGAATTGAACATAATTGACTAAAGTAACAAAACAAGTATCAAATCGAAAATGGATCTTATAGATCAAAATATTTCGGAAAAATCAAATAATAAAGATTTTTTTTGTGAAATATTTGATATTTTGAGAGAAAGGGATCTCTTTTATCGCGAAATCCGAATAATATTCTATTCATTACTTAAAGCAACTCGTTGGGATATTCATCGAAAAGAGGTAATTGCTTCGAATTTGAGCAATTGAGCTATCTGGAAACAAAATTTTGTTTCGTCATTCGAATTTCAAGTGGACTTTAATTCAATTTATTTATTCTTTCTAAATTTTAATTCTTTTAATTCAAGGGCTAACCACTGAATCAAACATAAAAAATCAGGGAAGAGGGAATGCCTCGATACCTTGTAATAAAACTGTAGAAATAGTAAATCGTATGAAATCGATGACCAAGGTGGGTTGATAAAAAATTCCCAGACGAAAAAAATGGCAAAAAAAAAAGCGTTCACTCCCCTTCTATATCTTGCATCTATAGTATTTTTGCCCTGGTGGGTCTCTCTCTCATTTCAAAAAAGTCTAGAATCTTGGGTTACTAATTGGTTGAATACTAGGGAATCCGAAACTTTTGTGAATGATATTCAAGAAAAAACTATTCTCGAAAAATTCATAGAATTAGATGAACTCTTCCTCTTAGAAGAAATGATAAAGGAATACCCGGAAACACATTTACAAAAGCTTCGTATCGGAATCCACAAAGAAACGATCCAATTGATCAAGATGTACAATGAGGGTCGTATCCATATGATTTTCCAGTTCTCGACAAATATAATCTATTTCCTTATTCTAGGTGGTTATTCTATTTTAGGTAATCAAGAACTTGTTTTTCTTAATTCTTGGGTTCAAGAGTTTCTATATAACTTAAGCGACACAATAAAAGCCTTTTCTATTCTTTTAGTAACTGATTTATGTATAGGATTTCATTCGCCCCACGGTTGGGAACTAATGATTGGTTCTATCTACAAAGATTTTGGATTTGCTCATAATGATCAAATTATACCTGGTCTTGTTTCCACTTTTCCAGTCATATTAGATACAATTTTTAAATATTGGATCTTCCGCTATTTAAATCGTCTATCTCCCTCACTTGTAGTGATTTATCATTCAATGAATGACTGAAAAATGATCCACTGACCCAATTCTAACGTTTGTTACTTTGTACATAAGCAAAACGTTCAAAATCTTACTTATTTTTTCTACCCATCCAGGGTATTTTAATTCTTCTTATATTCCATTAAAATGATTTCAATAAATAGCAGAATCATGGATAGGGAACTATATTAGCGACCTGCCTAATTTTATTGTATAAGTTTTTTGAATCAACCATTGGACCATGCAAACTAGAAATACCTTTTCTTGGGTAAAGGAAGAGATTATTCGATCCGTTTCCGTATCACTCATTATATCTATAATAACTTGGGCATCTATTTCAAATGCATATCCCATTTTTGCACAACAGGGTTATGAAAATCCACGAGAAGCAACTGGCCGTATTGTATGCGCCAATTGCCATTTAGCTAATAAGCCCGTGGATATTGAGGTTCCGCAAGCGGTACTTCCTGATACTGTATTTGAAGCAGTTGTTCGAATTCCTTATGATAAGCAACTGAAACAAGTTCTTGCTAATGGCAAAAAAGGCGCCTTGAATGTCGGGGCTGTTCTTATTTTACCTGAGGGGTTTGAATTAGCCCCCCCCGATCGTATTTCGCCTGAGATGAAAGAAAAGATAAAGAATCTGTCTTTTCAGAGCTATCGACCTACTAAAAAAAATATTCTTGTGATAGGTCCTGTTTCTGGTCAAAAATATAGTGAAATCACCTTTCCTATTCTTTCCCCCGACCCCGCTATTAAGAAGGATGTTCACTTCCTAAAATATCCCATATATGTAGGCGGAAACAGGGGAAGGGGCCAGATTTATCCTGATGGGAGCAAGAGTAACAATACCATTTATAATGGTACAGCATCGGGTATAGTAAGCAAAATTATACGAAAAGAAAAGGGGGGGTACGAAATAATCATAACTGATGCATCGGATGGCCGTCAAGTAGTTAATATTATACCTCCAGGACCAGAACTTCTTGTTTCAGAGGGTGAATCTATCAAATTGGATCAGCCATTAACGAGTAATCCTAATGTGGGTGGGTTTGGTCAGGGGGATGCGGAAATAGTACTTCAAGACCCATTACGTGTCCAAGGTCTTTTGTTCTTCTTCGCATCGGTTATTTTGGCACAAATATTTTTGGTTCTTAAAAAGAAACAGTTTGAGAAGGTTCAATTGTCCGAAATGAATTTCTAGATCTACGGATTTATTAGTTATTAAGCAAGTTCATAAAAAGAAGAAAGCTTTTCTTGACAATTATACAATTATATATGATCAAATATGATCAAAAAAAGGATGAAAGGCCGTTTTTTCTTTTGTTTGTCTTTTTTTATACAATATTTCAAAAATGACTTGTACCCCATTCCTAGTCATAGTATGGATATTGTAAAAAAGACTATTTCATTTTACCCCCCTTTTTTAATTAAAATCCAAATCGGATCGTTGTGATTATGGCACTATTGTTCAATTAAAATGTTCTAGAATGTATCAATAGTTTTCTCTTCTAATAGAATTTAATTTGACTAGATACTAAGTAAGGATAAGATAAGTAAGTGGAAAGGGCAAAAGATAACTGAGTGGAACAAAGGATTTTAGGAGGTATTATTCGTCTTCCTAGTCTTCGACCCAAGAAAGGGATTGAAAGATTCCCCACATTTTTTCTTGGGTCGAAATAATAACGATTCTTGACTCTATTAGCCAAAGATTCCTTTTTTTGGTTTCTACTTTTTTCAGGTGTATTGGAACACCCCTTTTAGATTTATTACGTATAATCTAAATAAAATGGTGTCCAAAAAAAACAAGAAGGAGGGTAAAAGGTATTGATCAAATAGAACGTCTTCAACGAAGTCATAGAAAACAAAACAATATCAACTTTGATGGAATACTAAAATAGATTAAAGTAAGGTTCTATTTAAGGTATAAGAAAGGATTTGTATGATATTTGATCTCCAGAAATATAAAATATAAGAAATAGATAAACAATATATTTGTATATATGTTATGTTTGTGTCATCCAGGAAAAATAAATCTATTGATTCTTTCTTTCTTCTAACTTTGAAAATATCGAGAGATACTATTGATAAACCAATCTTCTGAATCAATGAATGAACTTACTTTTTCAAAAAAATCATCAGAAAAAAAAATGAAATGGAGTTTTTGGAAACGTCGGAAAAAGTAATCCATCTTTTTCTTTATACGTTATGATT